ATATTTCGGCTTGGGACGCATTTTATTTGGCAGTTTTCTGGATGTTAAATACCATTGGATGGGTTACCTTTTATTGGCATTGGAAACACATCACATTATGGCAGGGTAATGTTTCACAATTTAATGAATCTTCCACTTATTTGATGGGATGGTTAAGAGATTATCTATGGTTAAACTCTTCACAACTTATCAATGGATATAATCCTTTTGGGATGAATAGTTTATCGGTTTGGGCGTGGATGTTCTTATTTGGACATCTTGTTTGGGCTACGGGATTTATGTTCTTAATTTCGTGGCGTGGATATTGGCAGGAGTTGATTGAAACTTTAGCATGGGCTCATGAACGCACACCTTTGGCCAATTTGATTCGATGGAGAGATAAACCAGTGGCTCTTTCTATTGTGCAAGCAAGATTAGTTGGATTAGCCCACTTCTCTGTAGGTTATATATTCACATATGCGGCTTTCTTGATTGCCTCTACGTCGGGCAAATTTGGTTAATTTTTGTGTTATATCCGCAATAAGCTCATTTCTTTCGATCGATGCAGAAGGGAGCCCCTTTTCTTATACACTTTTCCATCTAGGATCCGACTTGTATCATTGATACTAATAGGAACTGAACCATTATGGCAAAGAAAAGTTTGATTCAGAGGGAGAAGAAGAGGCAAAAATTGGAACAAAAATATCATTTGATTCGCCGATCCTCAAAAAATGAAATAAGCAAGGTTGCGTCGTTGAGTGATAAATGGGAAATTCATGGAAAGTTACAATCTCCACCACGTAATAGTGCACCTACGCGTCTTCATCGACGTTGTTTTTTGACCGGAAGACCGAGAGCTAATTATAGAGACTTTGGGTTATCCGGACACATACTTCGTGAAATGGTTCACGCATGTTTGTTGCCAGGGGCAACAAGATCCAGTTGGTAAGGATGAAAAGAGATTTACATTTCTATGATCCTCATCGATCATAGAGAGCCCCTTTACCATTCTGTATAAATGGGTTATTCTATTTGTACAGATATGGTAGAGGGCCCATTCAATTCTTGTTTGTCAATTCGTTCCCAGGCCTTTTCTTTTTTGTTGAACGCGGGGTAGAGCAGCTTGGTAGCTCGCAAGGCTCATAACCTTGAGGTCACGGGTTCAAATCCTGTCTCCGCAAAATGGAAATTTTGTCAAAAAATTGTAGAGTTGAATCTGTTAACTAGTAAATTAACTAAATACTAATCATTTTTGGTTCGTAAGTAATACTAATAATTAATTCGTTTTTTCTTTCAATGTTTTGGGTTGAGAGAAAAAAAGAAGGAGAAGGATAGAATCACTACATTATGGTGGTCAACTATACCTATACAAAATTCTTTATCTTTAATCATAGTAAAGAAATTACTTTACCTTGAGCGGATAGCGGGAATCGAACCCGCGTCTTCTCCTTGGCAAAGAGAAATTTTACCATTCGACTATATCCGCATTTTTTACTTCTTGAGAAGGAATATGTCCCCACATATACATATATATAATATATATGTCTGGATCATATTTGTGTAGAGTCGGGCCAGATACTCTTTTCAAGTCTTCAAGTTGATTCTAATTAAATTCTTACATATTATATTGTTAATTTTTGTTTTTTTATTTTATTATTCGAATATTTCATTCAAGAAGTTTAAGTTTGACCCCTCCCTCTAATTTTTTGTTTTCTTTATTTGTTTGTATTTTTGGGGACTTATTATATTGTTATATTGATTGAATTTTACTGTGTCTCACAACCCGAAAGAATTAGAATTCGGGGGAGGGGTCATTTTTGGATCTGGAACAAATAGGTTCAAGAGATGAGAGAATTAAGGATACCCACCAGAAAGACTAATCCAATCCATAATGATGTACCGGAAAAGACAAAATTTTTGTTACTTGACCAACCGTCGGGAGAAGCAAATACAACGGGTACGCTAATCAGTAAGATTGATGAAGTAGCAATTAATGCAAAAACAGCCAATTGGAAAGCTATAGTCATACTTATAATCCTCCAAGGTACCAACAAACGAACTATACCATTTGATCCCTCTACCGGTCATTATAAAAAAATGTATCACGGAGGGATTTTCTACTATGGAATACATCTATTCTATCTAATATGACTTAATTGCCACTTTATTCAAAGATGCAGCCGAGGTGAATTTTTGAATAAAGCGGGCATGGTAGATCATACATTTATATATAATATACAGATCGACCTATCAAATTCCACTTGATATTTTTCTACAACTCATGGTGGTATCAACTTATATGACCATGTTCCATTCGGGCGAATAAGAATAAAATATAAATTGACTTTTGTTGGAGAGATGGCTGAGTGGTTGATAGCTCCGGTCTTGAAAACCGGCATAGTTCTTTGTTCAGAACTATCGAGGGTTCGAATCCCTCTCTCTCCTTTTACTCGTTCAATAGAATTGTTTCCTTATTTTTTTTTTTGTTTTGCCCGGCCCGTTAAAATAACGGGAATGGCTC